GACTGGATTGCCCGATATTGTAATAATTGTTGATCAGCAAGAAGAATCTACAGCTCTTCGCGAATGTATGACTTTGGGCATTCCAACGATTTGTTTAATCGATACAAATTGTGACCCGGATCTAGCAGATATTTCGATTCCAGCAAATGATGACGCTATAGCTTCAATTCGATTAATTCTTAACAAATTAGTATTTGCAATTTGTGAGGGCCGTTCTAGCTATATACGAAATTCTTGATTAATAATAAGATAAGTAAATCATTTTTGGAACTCCATAGAATAGATTTATTGAATCGGTTACTATTTCTGAATCGCACAAAAGAGATAAAAATAACCGAGGATATTATGTAATTAGTTGGGTTGGTATTCAAAATATCCAATGAAAGTATGCAAGTCGAAAACGAGATGGTTGAATCAAAATAATTCCTTTTAAAGTTCTATTTCTTTCAGAGGTTAATATGAATGTTTTATTATGTTCCATCAACACACTAAAAGAGTTATACGATATATCCGGTGTGGAAGTAGGCCAACATTTCTATTGGCAAATAGGAAGTTTCCAAGTCCATGGCCAAGTACTTATTACTTCTTGGGTTGTAATTGCTATCTTATTAGGTTCAGCCATTATAGCTGTTCGTAATCCACAAACCATTCCGACTGACAGTCAGAATTTCTTTGAATATGTACTTGAATTCATTCGAGACGTGAGCAAAACGCAGATTGGAGAAGAATATGGTCCATGGGTTCCATTTATTGGAACTATGTTTTTATTTATTTTTGTTTCGAATTGGTCAGGGGCTCTTTTACCCTGGAAAATCATACAGTTACCTCATGGGGAGTTAGCCGCACCCACAAATGATATAAATACTACTGTTGCTTTAGCTTTACTCACGTCAGTAGCATATTTCTATGCGGGCCTTACAAAAAAGGGATTAGGTTATTTCGGTAAATACATTCAACCAACCCCAATCCTTTTGCCCATTAACATCTTAGAAGATTTCACAAAACCCTTATCGCTTAGTTTTCGACTTTTTGGAAATATATTAGCTGATGAATTGGTAGTTGTTGTTCTTGTTTCTTTAGTACCTTTAGTGGTTCCTATACCTGTCATGTTCCTTGGATTATTTACAAGTGGCATTCAAGCTCTTATTTTTGCAACCTTAGCTGCGGCTTATATAGGCGAATCCATGGAAGGTCATCATTGATTAGTTTTCGACATAGTCTTTTGTTTTTAGCTTAGCCTGACGGCATGTCTGCGTGTCTCAAAGTAATCCACTTAGACTTAGGGAAGAAAAATATACAAATAAAATAAGGTCTAAATAAAGTATATACGATCTAGAGTAATAGTAAAAAAAATATTACGATATTAAGTTAAGGAATTGTAAAAAAAAAAGGAAAGAGATCTTTTAGATCTTTTTCCTCAAATTCCTGTTTGGTCGATTTATACCACCCTACAATGAATATTCCCTTTATATGGTTTTGTTCATTCAATTCCAATATTAAATATTAGTTTAGTATATTAGTGGGTTTATTAAATATTAGTTTATTAGGTAGTATATTAGGAGTCATAATCTAAGTAAGACTTCTTATGATATCTGTTTACGACGTACGATTAAAAAAAAAGAAGGTATAGAGAACGATTCTCATTTCAGTTGATTTCATTCAATTCACCGATTGACCAAAAAAATTAATAAATAATAAATTACATGAACTTCGATCAATTCAATCCTGATATTTCTATGCAATGATTAGGCCTAACGAATTTCTCAGTTAGATTGATTGTACCCATGTGGGATAATGATAACTAAAAAAAGAAGATAAGGGTTTACAAAAAAGGAGATTTATAAAAAAGGGGTTGGTTAGAGGAGGAAAAAAGGGGGGGGGTTCGAACTAGATGTATGTAATCTAATCGTTATAAGACATGCCTTGCGTATGTTTCGAAGAATGATTCTAGAATCCGACTGAATCTAAGATGCGAGTAGTTGGTTTACGTTATGGGGGAAAGACATGTATATGTGATATTCGATATTAACTAGGTATATATGAACTAAAGATATATCTAATTTGCCCTACTATTGTGAATTTAGATAGGGATTCCAATAGAAGTCCTTCCGTTTCGACTATTATTTTTTGTTTATTGAATTGAATGAATTTAAATCACGAAAAAGAACAAAGAATTCAAACCAAAGAAAGAATAGTTCGGAAAAAAAAAATAAAAAAGAACGAACTGGCCGAACAAAAGTCGTATGGATTAACAAAAATTACGTGATAGGAAAATATCGAAGCAGTTCTGATGCTTCAAGAATATTATTATTTCAATTCGGGTTTTTTAGTTACTTTGAATGGATAAATCTTAGCGATGGAATAAGTAAGTCATAATTCATTGGTTGATTGTATCATTAACTATTTCTTTCTTTATTTTTTTTTGCGAGGAACTTATCATGAATCCACTGATTTCTGCCGCTTCCGTTATTGCTGCTGGATTGGCTGTCGGGCTTGCTTCTATTGGACCTGGGGTTGGGCAAGGTACTGCTGCGGGTCAAGCTGTAGAAGGGATCGCCAGACAACCAGAAGCAGAGGGAAAAATACGAGGTACTTTATTGCTTAGTCTGGCTTTTATGGAAGCTTTAACAATTTATGGACTGGTTGTGGCATTAGCGCTTTTATTTGCGAATCCCTTTGTTTAATCCTAAAAATATTTTTGTTTTTCTTTTTTATTTCCTTGGATTTGATGCTCTTGCTTTTTCGAATTATATGAAGATTTCACTCCTACAATTTCTTATTCGTTGTGACAGCAACCCTTGGACAGGACTGATTTGAGGATGAGGAATTCAATTAGCCGATCAACTCGCTTTCTTCTCTTAGTCTAATGGAACTTTTTTTAGGAAGTATTGCAACAAACGAGAAATTTTATTTTGCAACTGACATAATACCTGGTACCTAATTCTAATAAGTATCATTCTTATTGGAAATTTCCACTTATTGGAAATTTCCAATTGAAAAAAAAAATCCATTTACATCTATAAATCAATATATATTTTTTTTACTTTTTTACTTTATAATACTCTATTTAATTCTATTTAATTTAGAAAAATAATAGAATAAAAAAAATATAGATAATTAGTCTATCTATAAGAATAAGAAAGAGGAGATCATATGAAAAATGTAACCGATTCTTTCCTTTCCTTGGGTTATTGGCCATTCGCCGGGAGTTTCGGGTTTAATACCGATATTTTAGCAACAAATCCAATAAATCTAAGTGTAGTCTTTGGTGTATTGATTTTTTTTGGAAAGGGAGTGTGTGCGAGTTGTTTATTTCAAGAATAGGCTGGATCCAACCAACTGCACTTTTTTTCGTTATAACTCGAAAAGGTGCACGATTCCGCGAATTACTTCTGAATAAATTAATAAATCATATTTAAGAACCATAGCATTTCGTGATTCATTGGTAAATCTACTTTGATTCTCTATCAACCAATAATGTGGGACCGTTAACAGGGTTAAAGCTAAATCGTTTGAAGTCCAGATGCAGCGTGGTACTCTTTCTACTACTATGTTAATACAGAATATGTTAATACAGAAATGGTTTCAAAGAGTTGGAATTTTTTTTTTTCGATATAAAACACTCATGTCGATAAAAAAATGATTTGAACCCGTTATTTGTATTTGATTTTTTTAAATTGGAAAAATTGATATTTCACCCCCCCTTTTTTTTATCTTTTTTATCCAATGCTGAATCGATGACCTATGTATAAAGTAAGAAGAATTCTTTGGATTTGAAGAAAAAAAACAACTTTGCTGACAATTATTTGTTTGGTCAGAAGAGTCCTCCGAATATTATGTTCTTGGATTAGTGATAAGTTTCTATACTTTCACGAATATGAATAGAGAAGAGAGGATAGGCTCATTCCATTAAAAAAAGCTAGGGAGCTTCCCCCATACATAAGATAAGTAATTGAGCGTGAGAGCCAAATGAATTGAAAGATTCATGTTTGGTTCGGGAAGGGATTGTGGAAGTTTTGAAATGAATGGAAAGATAATCTACTTTCATTAAGTGATTTATTAGATAATCGAAAACAGCGGATCTTGAAGACTATTCAAAATTCAGAAGAACTACGCGAGGGGGCCGTGGAACGGCTGGAAAAAGCCCGGGCCCGCTTGCGGAAAGTAGAAATGGAAGCGGAGCAGTTTCGAGCGAATGGCTACTCTGAGATAGAACGAGAAAAATTGAATTTGATTAATTCAACTTATAAGACTTTGGAACAATTAGAAAATTACAAAAATGAAACCATTCAGTTTGAACAACAAAAAGCTATTAATCAAGTTCGACAACGGGTTTTCCAACAAGCCTTACAAGGAGCTCTAGGAACTCTGAATAGTTGTTTGAACGACGAGTTACATTTACGTACCATCAGTACTAATATTGGCATGTTTGGAACGATGAAAGAAATAAAGGGTTAGTCTTTCTACTGCAGGCATTATTTTTCTTTCAAACAAAAATAAAGAATTAAGAAACACTCATGGTAACTATTCGAGCAGATGAAATTAGTAATATTATCCGTGAACGTATTGAGCAATATAATAGAGAAGTAAAGATTTTAAATACCGGTACTGTACTCCAAGTAGGCGACGGCATTGCTCGTATTTATGGTCTTGATGAAGTAATGGCAGGGGAATTAGTAGAATTTGAAGAAGGTACGATAGGCATTGCTCTGAATTTGGAATCAAATAATGTCGGTGTTGTATTAATGGGTGACGGTTTGATGATACAAGAGGGAAGTTCTGTAAAAGCAACAGGAAGAATTGCTCAGATACCGGTAAGTGAGGCTTTTTTGGGCCGTGTTATAAATGCCCTGGCTAAACCTATTGATGGTCGAGGTGAAATTTCAGCTTCTGAATCCCGGTTAATTGAATCTCCCGCCCCGGGTATTATTTCTAGACGTTCGGTATATGAGCCTCTTCAAACAGGACTTATTGCTATTGATTCGATGATTCCTATAGGA